TTTTACATATGTAAAAAAAAAATGCAATGGCTTAATTGTAGCCATTTAATTTTTATTATAATAAATACATATTAATTAGTATATTACATATATAATAAATATTTTATTAATAATAATATATTTATTATATTATCTATAATAAATTATTTATTTATGTATATATATATATTATATAATAAAATATAAATTCTTAAATTAAAAAAATATATATTAGTATATTACATATATAATAAATATTTTATTAATAATAATATATTTATTATATTATCTATAATAAATTATTTATTTATGTATATATATATATTATATAATAAAATATAAATTCTTAAATTAAAAAAATATATATTAGTATATTACATATATAATAAATATTTTATTAATAATAAAATATTTATTATATTATCTATAATAAATTATTTATTATAAATATATAGTTATTAAAATTCCTTCTTTCTAGAAGTTAAAAAAGAAAGAAGGAATTTTACATTAATATATAATGAACAAATTATTTATTATTGATAAGATATTTATTATATATAGTACAAATTATTTATTATTGATAAGATATTTATTATATATAGTACAAATTATTTATTATTGATAAGATATTTATTATATATAGTACAAATTATTTATTATTGATAAGATATTTATTATATATAGTACAAATTATTTATTATTGATAAGATATTTATTAATATAAATAGTTAAGCCTTAATTTATTTATTTTACTAAAAAGTTTGTACGTTGTAAATAACAAGTTTACTTACCTCCAATCTAAATTTTAAAATCTTTTATTTAGTAATTTTATAATCATAATTAGATATCGTACTTTTTGTTTAAGCTAATGTAATTCCCCAAAATTACTATATATTAACCCCAATTAATATACTCTTACGTTTAACCCCAATTAAACGTTTAGAGATGCTTATTCATTATAATACTTATGGTTAACTTGCGCTGGGGAGGAAGGAAGAGTTACGCCGTAACTAATTTAACTACTTATGGTATAAGTTTGATTCTGGCTTATTTTTAATTTTTTCAAGAAATTATATGTATAAATATTTATTAAATAAGTTTTCTTCAGTAATAAAAATTATTAAATATATTAATTTATAATTTAGTCAAAGAATAAAAGTAGATTAATATTGTGCCAGCATTCGCGGTTATACAATTTACTTAAGTTAATCTCTTAAAGTTCACAATGAATATTGAAATAATTTATAAGTGACTTATTTAGGTGAAATTTATTAGTTAAATTAATTTTTATTTTTTTTTTGTGAAATTTATATATAAACTAGGATTAGATACCCTATTATTTTAAAAGTAAAATTTATTGACAAGAATATTAGTAGTTATGTTCTATAAAACTCAAAGAATTTGGCGGTAATATATCTACTTAGAGGAACCTGTTTTTATATTGATAAACCACGATAGTTAATACTTTACTTATTGACTTGTATACCGCTATACATAGATTGTTTTGTTAAAATACTTTCATTAACTTTAAAGAAAAAAGTTAGGTCAAGGTGCAGTTTTAGTAAAGTTAAAATGGGTTACTGTAATTTTAAATTTATAGGATTAAATATTTGAAGTATTTAAGTAAATAGGATTTAATAATAAATCTAATTAATTAATTAGGTTGAATAAAGCTCTATATTATGTACATATCGCCCGTCACTCCTAACTTAATTTAGGATAAGTCGTAACAAAGTAACCTTACTGGAAAGTGAGGTTAGTCCGTTGAGTTATAGCTTATATAAAGCTTATTACTTACATTAATACGAAAATTTTTATTTAACTCTATTATTTTAATTAAAATCTATTTTTTATAATATGTAATATTTATAGTAAATTAAAAAATTATTTTTAGCTACTGAGAAGGTAAAGTTTGTTTATTATATAAGTATTTTATAGTACCTTTGGTATCAGGGTAAATTAAAATACTTAAATATTTTATATTCCCGAATTATATAGGTTAATTATTTTAATTATAAATTTGTTACAAAAAGTTATATAATAAAATATTAGTAATGAAATGTTATTCGCTATTTAAGATATCTGGTTCTTAGGGATTTAATTAAATTAAAGAATTAAGTTATTTTTTATTAAAAAGATTTAATTCAAAAATTATTAGGGATAATCTTAATATTTTCTTACAATTTAAATATTGTTATATTTTTTTTCTTTTAAATTTTGATTTAAGTTTGTAATAAATTTATATATTTAATTCGGATTTTTTTTTATTTAAGTTTATACTTAAGTTTATTAAAAAATTTAATACAATATAAATAATGATTTAATTAGTATGTCCAATATGTATATAACTATTAATTCAACAAATTTTACTTCCAACTGTTTAACAAAAACATTTCTTTTTGTTTTTTTTAGAAAGTATATTCTGCCCTATGATATTTTTAAATGGCTGCAGTATATTAACTGTACAAAGGTAGCATAATAATTAGTTTCTTAATTAGGAGCTGGAATGAAAGAGTAAATGAGAAGTATATTTTATTTTTTTTAATTTCAAAATTTAATTTTTAGGTAAAAAAGCCTAATTAACTTTTAGGGACGATAAGACCCTATAGAACTTCATATAAATTTTATTTATATATTTAAATTATATATTTATAATAATAATTTTTATTTTACTGGGGAAGTAAATAAATTTTCAATTTTATTTTTTAAACTCATTTATAGATGTTATTAAAGTTCCTTATTTAGGGGTTATAAGAATTAGTTACCTTAGGGATAACAGCGTAATTTTAATGAGGAGTTCATATCTATATTAAAGTTTGCGACCTCGATGTTGAATTAAGATAAATAATAGAAGCAGAACTCTATTTGTTAGGTCTGTTCGACCTTTAAAATCTTACATGATTTGAGTTCAAACCGGCGTGAGCCAGGTTGGTTTCTATCTTAAAATTACTATATTAATTTAGTACGAAAGGACCAATTAATATTACTAAGGTAATTTTTAATAAATAATGTTTTGGCAGAATAATGCATTAAATTTAGAATTTAAATAAGTATAATTATATACATACATTAATTTATTTTATTAGTTTTTTTATTTTAATTGTATTTGTTATAGTTTCTGTAGGATTTTTTACTCTTCTTGAACGAAGGGTTTTAGGTTATATTCAAATTCGTAAAGGTCCTAACAAGTTAGGATTAATAGGACTACTTCAACCTTTCAGAGATGGGGAAAAACTTTTTTTGAGGGAGCAAGTTTTTCCCATGAATTCAAATTATTTTATTTATATTATTTGTCCTTTTTTTAGTTTGGTTCAGTCACTTTTACTTTGAGTACTTTTCCCTTATTATATTAATTGTGTAGAAAATGTTTTAGGTTTTTTGTTTTTTTTATGCTTATCAAGTTTGAGAATTTATGGTTTAATTATTTGTGGTTGATCTTCTAATAGTACTTACTCTATGTTAGGTTGTATTCGTAGTGTTTCTCAGGCTATTTCATATGAAGTTTCATTATCTTTAATTTTATTAGGGTTCTTCTTATTGGTTGACGGTTATAATTTTATTCAGTTCTTTTATCTTCAGTATTCTATTTGAATATTCTTTATTTGTATACCTTTATTTATAGTTTGACTTTCATGTTGTATAGCTGAGACTAATCGTACTCCTTTTGACTTTTCTGAGGGGGAAAGAGAATTAGTTTCAGGATTTAATGTTGAGTATGGGGGAGGTGGATTTGCTCTTTTATTTATTTCAGAATATTCAAGAATTATTTTTTTGTGTTTATTAACTATTATTTTGTTTTTTGGTTCAAATTTTAATAGTTATTTCTTTTATTTAAAAGTTATTTTAATGTGTTTTTATTTCATTTGAGTTCGTAGAACTCTACCTCGTTATCGTTATGATAAACTTATATATTTAGCTTGAAAGTGTTACTTACCTTTTTGTTTAAATATCCTATTTTATTTTGTTTTAATTAAGTCTCTATGTTTTTATCATTTTTTTTTGTCAAGTTATTAAATTTCTCTTTCTAATGCTTTCAAAACATTTGCTTTAAAATAAGCTAAATAACTATTTAGTTAAGTTATCTCAAATTTTTGCAATTAATGGGTCTGTCATAAAATATATGAAGTAGTATACTGTTAAAATTATTCCTGTTGTTGTAAATGGTTCTTCTACTGGGCGAGCCCCAATTCATGTTAATAAAATAATTGTTGATAAGAATATTCAGAAGTTAATTTGGTTGATTGGGTAAAATTGAATTCCTTTAAATTTATTTGTTATTGAAATTGGTTTAATTGTTAGGATAATAATTGATAAAAATAGTGCAATTACTCCCCCTAATTTATTAGGGATTGATCGTAAAATTGCATATGCAAATAGAAAATATCATTCTGGTTGGATATGAATAGGGGTCACTATGGGATTAGCAGGAGTGAAGTTATCAGGATCTGATAATTTATATGGTTCCATTAATACTAATATCATAAAAATTGTTATAATAATACAAAACCCTATAATGTCTTTAATTGAGAAAAATGGATGGAATGGAATTTTGTCTGAGTTAGAATTTATTCCTAATGGGTTTCTTGAACCTGTTTGGTGTAGAAAAAATAGGTGAATAATAGTTATTATTGTGATAACAAATGGTAGTATAAAGTGTAGTCTAAAGAATCGTGATAATGTTGCGTTGTCTACACTAAAACCACCCCATAATCAATTAACTAGTATATTTCCCACATATGGGATTGCTGACAATAAATTTGTAATAACGGTTGCTCCTCAGAATGATATTTGTCCTCACGGTAATACGTATCCTAAAAATGCTGTTGCTATAGTTATTAGCATAATTAGCACTCCTATATATCAGGTTTTTATTAAATGGTAAGATCCATAGTAGATACCACGTCCTACGTGTATATATATACAAATAAAGAATATTGAGGCTCCGTTTGAATGAATTGTTCGTATTAGTCATCCGTAATTTACATCTCGTACAATATGATCTACTCTGTTAAATGCCAATTCTAAATTGGCAGTATAATGTATTGAAATAAGAATACCCGAAATTAATTGAATTGTTAAACATATTCCTAAGATTGATCCAAAATTTCATCAAGATGATAGGTTGATAGGTGCTGGAAGATCAATTAAAGAGTTATTAATAATTTTAATAATTAAGTCTTTTTTACGAATTGGTTTATTCATATGTTTTGGATCGTAAAGGTCCTTTATGAATTTTTATAATAAATACTACTGAAATTATTGTTAATAAAAGTATTATAAAAATTAACACTGTAATTATAAAGTATTTTTTTATAAAAATAAAGTTTATTGATTTTTGTTCATTAATAATTAAATTTCTAAGATTTGTTTCGTTTTGTGTTTCAATAGTTATTTCTTCTATCATTATTAGTATAATTAACAATGGAAAAATTGATATGAAAATATTTATTTTAAATTTTTCATTTGATGCAATTCTTCTTATATATATGAATAAGATTATTAAACCCCCAATTAGTATAATAAATATAGTTATAGGTATTCATGAATAACCTATAATTTTAGCTATAAATATTGTTGACAAGAATGTTTGTATTATTAGTATAACACCTATGGACATAGGTGTTTTTATTATACTAATTACCGATGGAATAATGATTATTAATTTAATAATAAATGTCTTAATTTCAATAAATATTTTAAGATAAAAAGTTAGTTTTGGGTACTAGAAATATGTTGTTAAACATTTTATTGAAGTTTTAAAGATTTCTCTAATTTTAGTTTACAAAACTAACTTTTTATCTTAAAATATTAAAACTTATTTATTATTTAATAGTTTATATTGTATTTATATCAATTATTTCTTTAATTTTAGTTCGTAAACATATTTTTTTATGTTTATTAAGTCTTGAATTTATTGTTATTTCTTTATTGTTAATATATATTAATTATTTTATAATATATTCTTATGGCTTATATTTGATAATTTTAATAATGGTTTTTTTTGTTTGTGAAGGTGTTTTAGGTTTGAGAGTTTTAGTAAGAATAATTCGTTTAATAGGAAACGATTATTTATCTTCTATATATCTATGATAAGTATATTCATATATTTACTTTTTATAATCCCTTTATTTATAATAAAAAAGTTTGTTTACTATATTCAATTTATATATTTAATTATATATTTTTTTTTTATAACTAACTATAATATTAATTCATTTTATTCAGGAGTAAGTTACAGTTTAGGGTTTGATATTTTTTCTTATGGATTAATTCTTTTAAGATTAATTATTTGTTGTTTAATATCTATAACAGTTTTTTATACATCTTATTTAAGAATTTATTTTTTAGTAAATATTTTTTTATTAGTTTTTTTATTACTTATTTTTTCTTCTTTAAATTTTTTATATATATATATCTCTTTTGAGTTTATTCTTTTCCCTTTAATAATTTTAATTTTAGGTTGGGGTTATCAACCAGAGCGTTTAATTTCTGGTTTATATCTATTTTTTTATACTTTAGTTGCTAGTCTTCCTTTTTTATGTTTAATTATCTATTGTTATATTATTAATGGATCTTTTTTTTTTGATTATTTATTTATAGATAAAATAAATTTTTTTATTCATCTTTTTTCTGTTTTTGCTTTTTTTATTAAAATGCCTATATTTTTTTTTCATTTTTGGCTTCCTAAAGCACATGTTCAAGCACCTGTTTCAGGTTCTATAATCTTAGCAGGGTTAATATTAAAAATTGGAGGTTATGGTTTAATTCGTGTAATATTCATTTATGAATATTTATATGTCAATTATTCATATATTTGATACTCTTTATCTTTATTAGGTTCTTTATATATTGGACTATTATGTTTATTTCAGGGGGATATGAAATGTATAGTGGCCTACTCTTCAGTTGCTCATATAGGCTTATGTATTTTAGGATTTTTAACTATATCAAGTTGAGGAACAATTGGTTCCTATTTATTAATACTTGGTCATGGGTTTTGTTCTTCAGGAATATTTTATATAGTTAATGTTTTTTATCTACGTAGTCATAGACGTAGATTTTATATAAATAAGGGTATTTTATTATATATACCTAGATGTTCTTTCTTTTGATTTTTGTTATGTTGTTTTAATATAAGTTGTCCTCCAAGAATTAATTTTATTAGAGAGTTTTTTATTTTAGTTAGAATAAATTCTTATTGAAGAATTTCTTTAATATATTTTCTCTTTATTTCTTTTTTTTGTGCCTGTTTTAGCTATTATTTATATAGTTATATACACAATGGTTTATACCACAATCTTTATAGATTTTCTAGTATAATAGTTTCAGAAATGTTATGTTTATTTATACATTTAATTCCTTTATTTGGGTTAATTTTTTTCATAATAATTATAATTTAATTTAAGTAGTTTATTTAAAATAAAGAATTGTGGTTTCTTAGAAATATTTATTGTCTTAAATTTTGTTTAAGATTAATTTATATAAGGTTTGGTTTTTCTATTTATTGTTTTTATCTATAATATTTATATCCTTAAGTTTATTTTTTATCTATAGAGGTGATTGTTTTATATTAGAATGAAATTTGTTTACATTAAATTCTTTAAATGTAAATTATTTAATTTACTTAGATTGAGTTTCTTCTGTATTTTGTTTTGTAGTTTTATTTATTTCTTCTATAGTAGTTATTTATAGAGAGGTTTACATAGGTGATTACAATTATGGCTCTTTAAAGTTTTTATTTTTAGTTTTATTATTTGTATTAAGAATACTATTAATAATTTTAAGACCTAATATAGTTAGAATTATATTAGGTTGAGATGGTTTGGGTTTAGTTTCTTATTGTTTAATTATTTACTACATATCTATAAGGAGATACTTAGCTGGTATATTGACTTGTTTAATTAATCGTCTAGGGGATATTGGTTTATTAATTTGTATTTCTTGAATTTTTTCTTTTGGAAGATGAAATTTTTTATTTTATTTAGATTATTTTAATGAATGGATTTTTTATACAATTATTATTTCTTCATTCACTAAAAGTGCTCAAATTCCTTTTTCTGTATGATTACCTGCAGCTATAGCTGCTCCTACCCCTGTTTCTTCCTTAGTACATTCTTCAACATTAGTAACTGCAGGAGTTTACTTATTAATTCGTTTTAATAATTATATTTATATAAATAATATTTATTTTTTTTTTATTTCTTTTATAACTATAATTATATCCTCTATTTGTGCTAATTATGAATTTGATTTAAGGAAAATTATTGCTTTGTCAACTCTTAGACAACTGGGTTTAATAATGAGTTGTTTATTTTTAGGTTTAATAAGTTTATCCTTTTTTCACCTTTTGACTCACGCTATATTTAAATCCTTGCTTTTTTTATGTTCAGGTGTAATAATTCATATAATGAATAATAATCAAGATATTCGTATAATAGGTTCAATTTGTTATACAATACCTTTAACTTGTTGTTGTTTTAACATTTCTAATATGGCTCTTTTTGGTATTCCTTTTCTTTCAGGATTTTATTCAAGGGATTTTATTCTTGAGGTTTCTTGTTTTAGTAGAATAAATTTTTTTGGAATAATTATTTTATATATTAGTTTAGGTTTAACTTCATTTTATAGTATTCGTTTATTATATTATAGAGTTTTCTATAATTACAAGGGTTTACCTTTATTAAATTATAGTGAAAATATTATAAATATAAAATTTAGAATTATTTTTTTATCTTTATTTTCTGTAATATTTGGTTGTTCATTTATATGGTTAATAAATTTTGACTTATTTTTTTTGTGTCTTCCTTTATATCTCAAGTTATTAAGATTTTTAATAGTTTTTTTTGGTTTATTTTTGGGTTATGAGTTTTGTTATTTAAATTCATCTTTATTTCAATTAAGTTGATTTCTAATAAATAGAAATATGTGGTTTTCATATAGACATTTTTATTACATAAGTTCTTTTTTATATGTATATAGGAATAATTTATATATAACAATAGTTTGGGGTGAGTATTATGGACCTATACTAATTTCTTATTATATACTAAGGATTTCTAATTTTTTTCAGTATTACGCTTTTAGTCCCTTAAAGATTTTTTTTTTTACTTTAATTGTTTGACTTTTATTTATAGTTTAATTCTAGTAGCTTATATAAAGAGCAGATTAGTGAAGTTAATCAGGAAATTAATTATTTTAGAATATTTATAAATAAATATATTAATTTTTTATTGAAAATAAAATGTTTTTATTTTAAACTATATAAATAATAAAGAAGCAAACGGAATTTAACCGCTTAAAAAATTAGTTAGCAGCTATTTTTTTACATTACTTCTTTTAATTAGAAAAATTAATCATTAATTTCATTAACAATGAAATGCCTCTTTTTTGGCTTTAATTAAAACATGAAAGAAGTTTTCTTTAATTTATAGGTCGAAACTATATGTAATTTTTACTTCAATGTTAAAGATTAATTCTTAGTAGAACACTTTTTAGTTGCAAACTAAATATTATAATTAAATATAATCCTGTCATTTATGATGTTCATTTTATTATTCCTCTGTTTCATTCATGATATAGCCCAACAATAAGGATAGTTGTGAAGGTTCATGATGTAATTATTCATATTTTAGCTATAGATCTTTTTATAGTTAAGATTATAGGTAGAATTAAGATAATTTCAATATCAAAAATTAGAAAAATTACAGCAATTAAAAAGAAATGAATTGAGAATGGGATTCGTCTATATGATATTGGGTTAAACCCACATTCAAATGGTCTTGATTTTTGGCTATCAATAATTGACTTTTTTCTTAATATAAATATTACTATTAGAAGGACAATTATTAATGTAATTACTGTTAGAAATGATTTTATTAAAAGATTAATTTTTCACTTAAATTAAACCTCTAAGTTGGAAGCTTAGTATACTTTTTATACTAAGTAAAAATCTACCTCATCAATAGATTGAGATGTAAAGGAATAGTCATACTACGTCAACAAAATGCCAGTATCATGCTGCTGCTTCAAATCCAACATGGTGATTAAGAGAAAGATGAAGTTTTAATACTCGTAAAAATGTAATAATAATAAATATTGTTCCAATTATTACATGGATACCATGGAACCCTGTTCTTACAAAGAACGTTGACCCATAAACTGAGTCAGAAATAGTAAATGAAGATTCATAGTATTCAACTCCTTGAAGGATAGTAAAATAAATACCTAATATAATCGTTAATAGTATTCTCTGAAATGTTTGTGAAAAATTGTTATTTACAAGAGCATTATGTGCTCATGTAATTGACATTCCTGAAGATAAAAGGATTATTGTATTTAATAGTGGAATATTAATTGGGTTAAATGATTTAATTCCTATTGGTGGTCAATTTATACCAATTTCAATTCTAGGAGATAGTCTTCTATGGTAGAATGCTCAGAAGAATGAAAAGAAGAATAAAATTTCGGATACAATAAATAAGATTATACCTAACTTCATTCTTTTTACTACTTTTTTAGTGTGTATACCTTGAAATGTTGATTCACGTACGATGTCTCGTCATCACTGAAATATAGTTAATAAGGTGATAATTAATCCTAAACTTATTAATCAAGTTTCATGAATTTGAATAAATAAAATTGTCCCTGAAGTTAGGGACAGTAATCCAATTGATCCCACAATTGGTCATGGTCTTTTGTCAACTAAGTGGAATGGGTGATTTTTCATTTAAATTTCTCTAGAATATAATGTAGAAAGTGTTATAAATACATATGATTGAATAAATGCAACTGCTATTTCGAATATTATTAGTCCTATAAATAGTCATATGATAAATATTATCATTGTTCCTGTTGAATTATTTCCTAGTAATGTTATTAAAATATGACCAGCAATTATATTTGCTCTTAGTCGAACTGCGAGAGACCCAGGTCGAATAATATTTCTAATAGTTTCAATTATTACTATAAATGGTATAAGTATAGAGGGAGTACCAATTGGTACCAGATGACAAAATATTGAATTGGTTTTTTTTGTTCATCCATAGATTATTATAGATAATCATAGAGTTAAAGCTATTCCTAGTGAGCATCTTAAGTGTGCTGTTGATGTAAAAATATATGGGAATAATCCTATTAAATTGTTAATTAAAATTAACATAAATATTCTTACTATAATAATAGATAATTTTTTTGTTTTAGTTAGTATTTTAATTTCATTAGATAATCTTAATAATATATTATTAATAATCATATTTGTTTTGGTTTTTAGTGTTCAAAATCTTAAAGGTAAAGTAGTAAATGTAATTGTTCTTATTCAATTTATTGAAAATAATCCTGTTGATGGGTCAAATACTGAGAACAAATTATTTATCATTTTCAGGTTATTTTAGATAACTTATTTTTTTTAAAAATTTCTAATTTAGGTTGATATTCAAAATATCTAATGGATATTATTATTAACATACATATAATTATTCACATCAGTATAGTTGTTCATCATATAGGTGATATTTGTGGTATAAAAGAATACTTATAATAGTTTTTTAAACTTGACAAGTTTATGTTTTATTTAAACTAAATCTTTATCATTAAGAGTATTCGCTTTACTATCATTTGGTTTAAGAGACCAACACTTGCATTTAAGTAACTTAATGATTGGTTTGAAATTCAGTTAATGAATGACTTTATGCTAACTGATTCTATTGTAATAGGCATAAATCTGTGGTTTGCTCCACAGATTTCAGAGCATTGCCCATAAAATAACCCTGGACGAATCATTATGATTCTTCCTTGATTAATTCGTCCAGGTGACCCATCAATTTTAATTCCAAGTGAAGGAATTGTTCATGAGTGGATTACATCATCTGATGTTACAAGAATTCGTGTTTGAGTATTAAATGGTAAAGAAATTCGATTATCAGTTTCAATTAATCGAAATTCATTTATTTCCAGTTGATTAGTTGGTTTTATATATGATTCAAACTCTATTTTTTTTAAATCTGAGTATTCATAAGATCAGTACCATTGATGACCAATTGCTTTAATAGTAATTAAAGGTTTATTAATTTCTTCAATTAAATATAAAATTTTAAGTGATGGTATAGCAATAATAAAAAGAATTATTGCTGGTATAATAGTTCAAATTGTTTCAATAAGTTGACCTTCTATTAAAGTTCGATTAATTATTTTATTCACAAATAAAGAAATAATTATATATAAAACTGTAATAGTAATTATGATAATAATTACTATTGTGTGGTCATGAAATTCAATTAATTGTTCTATAATAGGAGATACTGCATCCTGGAATCTAATTATTAATCATGTAGCTATTTTCAAAAAAACTATAAATTTATATATGAATTTTAAGTTCATTGCACTATTCTGCCATATTGAAGTATAATTAAACTAGTTTGTTAATTGAGGTAATTCATTATATGAATGTTCCTCAGGAGGAGATATTTGCAATCATTCAATAGATGAACTAATTGTTATGGGGAAAATTATTATTCGTTTTGCTGTTATTCTTTCCCAAAGAATAAAAATTATTTGTATAATTCCAATTAGTGAAATTATACTACCAATTGATGACAGTATATTTCATATTATATATATATCTGGATAATCAGAGTATCGTCGTGGTATACCTCTTAATCCTAAAAAGTGTTGGGGGAAAAATGTTAAATTTACTCCAATGAATATAATTATAAATTGAATTTTAAGTCATTTAGGGTTTAATGTTAAACCTGTAAATAGTGGAAATCATTGAATAATACCCGCCATAATTGCAAATACTACTCCTATAGATAAAACATAGTGAAAGTGAGCTACTACATAATAAGTGTCATGAAGAATGACGTCAATTGACGAGTTTGATAAGATAATTCCTGTTAACCCTCCTATTGTAAATAGGAACACAAATCCTATAGCTCACATTATTGAGATTGAAATTTTGTTTGATACTCCGTGTATAGTTGCTATTCAACTAAATACTTTAATACCAGTTGGGACTGCAATAATTATAGTTGCTGATGTAAAATAAGCTCGAGTGTCTACATCTATACCAACTGTAAATATATGGTGTGCCCATACTACAAATCCTAAGATTCCAATTGATAGTATTGCGTATACTATACCAATGTACCCAAATGATTCTGTTTTTCCTCTTTCTTGGTTAATAATATGAGAAATTAGCCCAAATCCTGGTAGAATTAAAATATAAACTTCAGGGTGACCAAAGAATCAAAATAAATGTTGGTATAGAATAGGGTCTCCCCCTCCTGCAGGGTCAAAGAATGTTGTATTAATATTACGATCAGTCAATAGTATAGTGATTGCTCCAGCTAATACTGGAAGGGAAAGTAATAATAGGATTGCTGTAATTAAAACAGATCACACAAATAATGCTGTTCGATCTATTGATATTCCTGTTGATCGTATATTTATCACTGTAGTAATAAAGTTAATTGCTCCTAAGATTGATGAAATTCCTGCTAAATGAAGTGAAAAGATTGATAGATCTACTCTAGGTCCAGCGTGAGCAATATTAGCTGACAGTGGAGGATAAACTGTTCAACCAGTTCCTGTTCCTATTTCAACTATTGATCTCATAATCAATAGAGTTAGTGAAGGTGGAAGTAACCAAAATCTTATATTGTTTAATCGAGGGAATGCTATATCCGGTGCCCCAATTATTAATGGGAGTAATCAATTACCAAATCCTCCAATTATAATTGGTATAGCTATAAAGAAAATTATAATAAATGCATGGGAGGTAACAATAACATTGTAAATTTGATTATTGTTGATGAATAGACCAGGTCTAGCTAGTTCAATTCGAATAATTATACTTATTATTATACCAATTATTCCTGATCAAATCCCAAATAGGAAATATATAGTCCCAATATCTTTGTGGTTCGTTGAGTATAATCATTTAGCCATACACTTTTTGATTAATTGGGATGGCTGAATACTATAAGCAGTAAACTGTAAATTTACTTATGAATTAAATTCTCTCATTAGTTAGGTTTTATAGTTTATTTAAAACTTTAAATTGCAAATTTAACGATGATTTATTTCTAGGACCTAATTCCTGAAATATTTTTAACTTTGAAGGTTAATAGTTTAAAGTTTAACTTAAAGCCCTTAAGGCTAAAGGCTCTTTAAGTATACTAGTAAAGGTGAAATAATATTTATTCATAGGCATCAATATCTGAATGATGAGTATTTTAATTCTCATTTTTTTAGTAAATTAAAAAAGAATATCGATGTGAATGCTAGCCGTAAATAAAAGGACATTACTAATAATGAACAGCAAATTAAATTTGTTAATAAAATTCAATTACTTTCTTTAATAATTAATTGTATAATTATGATTTTTGTAAAAAATCCTAATAAAGGAGGTAACCCTCCTATAGATAGTATATTTACCCAAATGTTTAATTTTACTATAGGATTGTATTCATTTATAATAATTTGGTTAATGAAGTTAATTTTCCTAAAATTTAGGGTTCAAGTAATTAGTATTGACATAATTGAATATAACATTATATAGTTAATTCATACAATATTAACTTGTATAGATATAAGTACTAGACCTATATTAAAGATGGATGAATAGGCAATGATTTTTTTTATAGACGTTTGGTTTAAACATCAAATAGATCTTACAGTTAATCTGGCTAAAATAGGTAAATATATATTTATATTGAAATATGATAGGATAGTTAATGGAGGAATTTTTATAATAGTAATTAATACTAACAGAACCTTATAATTTAATCTTTCAATAATTATTAATACTCAATTATGGAAAGGAGCCACTCCAATTTTTACTAGCATTGCTATAGTTATTAAGGTGGAATAATTAATTATACTAACCCCAATTAGTATAATAACTACTCCTAGTATAAAACATGCTGAAGCTACGCTTTGAACAATAAAATATTTGATAGATGACTCTTCATTATTAGAATTTACGTTTTGAATAAACGGGATAAAGGACAAAATTGAAACTTCTAGTCCTATTCACATAGAGATTCAGTTATTTGAGCAAATTGATATAGTAACCCCAATTACTACACAATTTGCTAATAAAACCTTAGTTGAATTGAAATTTATTAGAAAGAAGACTTTTAAATCTATATTTAGGGTATGAGCCTAATAGCTTTTCTTAGCTTATCTTTCTATATTGTAACTTAGTGTATGAAGCACATAAATTTTTGATTTTTAAAGAAAAGTTTGATTCTTTAAGTTACATTTCAATAGGAGTATAAAATTATACTTGTTTATTCTATCAAAATAATCCTTAAATCAGGCATCCTACT